TTTGTACCTCTGAATCCACAAGTACCAGCAGAGGCCCAAGAAACCACCCGACCTCGTACATCTGTAACAGTCACAATGGTATTGTTGAAACTTGCTTGAACATGAATAATGCCCTTTGGTATTTTACGTGTACTTTTACGTAAACTAATGCGCCTATTACTACGTGAACCAATTTTTGGTATAGGTTTTGCCATATTTTATCATCTCATAAATATGAGTCAGAGATCTATGGATATATCCATTTCATGTCAAAACAAATCCTTTCATTTTTTTTATTTGTAAATTGATTCTTTTGGCCCTTTTACTTTGAGTAGGATGATTATCCTTGGCGTTGTTTATGTTTCGGGTTGGAACAAATTACTATAATTCGTCCCCGCCTGCGGATCAGCCGACATTTTTCACAAATTTTACGAACAGAGGCTCTTATTTTCATATCTGTTATTCCTTACTCTAATTCCGAATCTATTTATTGGAAGAAAATAAGTTTCTTTAAATTTTGAACCTCGAATTGGATTCCGGAATGCTGAAGTTTAAAAATCGCTTAATCAGTCGAATCCCTGTTGCGAAGTCTATAAATTATTCGTCCTCTAGTTGAATCATAACGGCTTACTTCAATTTTAACTCGATCCCCCGGTAGGATCCGTATAAAACTACGTCGTATCCTTCCTGAAACATAACCTAGAATCAGATCGTCATTATCTAAACGAACCCGGAACATACCATTAGGAAGTGATTCAGTAATCAAACCCTCATGAATCCATTTTTGTTCTTTCATTCCAGGTAAAACCCCCTGAAAGTATTAACTAATGGAGGAGTAGCAATATTAGACAACCCATTCTTTTTTTCACAACTAGGAAGTTTTGGATCCAATTCGGATATTAATATTAGAAGGATTACCATATATAACATAAAATTTCTCCGCCAATTCCTTCTAATCGAGCCTCTCGGTCTGTCATTATACCTCGAGAAGTAGACAGAATTACAATTCCCATTCCGCCTAAAATTCGAGGAATTCGTTGATAGTTAGAATAGATTCGTAGACCCGGCCGACTTACTCTTTTTAAATTGAAAAGATTTCTACAGGATCCTTTGCGATTCCTTCTATGTCGCAGAGTTAAAATCAAAAAATATTTGTGCCTTTCTTGATGTTTTCTTGCGTTTTCGATAAAACCTTCTCGTAAAAGTATTTTAACAATGTTTTCGGTCATGTTAGTAGATGCTATTCGAACTGTTCCTTTTCTATTCATGTCAGCATTTCGTATAGAGGTTATTATATCAGCAATAGTGTCCCTGCCCATGATGAATTCCAATTCATTATATTTTTATATAATCAACATGCTTTTATTAATTTATTATTTCTTTTCGTTTTTTGAATATTATTTATTTGCTTTTTCATTTGAATTTAATTCTTAATAAAAATGAAAGGGATATACGTGATGCACAATCTACTAACTTTTTATTCAAATATCCTATTCTAATTCTAACTACTAACTATACTATAGTAGAATCTTTTTTTATAATACCTCTGGGGCTAATGAAACTATTTTAGTAAAATTTAACTGTCTCAACTCCCGGGCGATTGCGCCAAAAACTCGAGTTCCTTTTGGATTTCCGTCGTGGTCAATGATAACTGCAGCATTGTCATCATATCGTATTATCATACCGTTATCCCGTTTGAGTTCTTTACGGGTACGTACAATTACAGCTCTGATCACTTCTGATCTTTCTAAGGGCATATTTGGAATTGCTTCTTTGATCACAGCAACAATAACGTCACCAATATGAGCATATCGACGATTGCTAGCTCCTATGATTCGAATACACATCAATTCTTTAGCCCCGCTGTTGTCTGCTACATTCAAATGGGTCTGAGGTTGAATCATATCATTTTTTTTTATCTTTTAATGCAAAGGGCGAAAAAAAGAAATATTGTTTGTCCAAAACCAAAAACACCTGCGGTTGTTTTTTTATCCCAAAGAGAAATTTCCTTTGATTTTACATTCCTATCCTGAAATAATGAATTGGGTTCGTATAGGCATTTTTGATGCCGCTATTGAGATAGCCTTTCTGGCTATATTTTCTGTTACTCCGCTTATTTCATAAAGTATTCGACCTGGTTTTACAACAGCTACCCAATATTCGGGGGATCCTTTCCCCGAACCCATACGTGTTTCTGCAGGTCTTACTGTAACTGGTTTGTCTGGAAATATACGTACCCATATTTTTCCACCACGACGCGCATTTCGTGTCATTGCTCGTCGTCCAGCTTCTATTTGTCTAGATGTGATCCAAGTGGGTTCAAGGGCCTGAAGAGCATATCTACCAAAACAAATACGATTACCTCGATAGGCTGTTCCCTTCATTCTTCCTCTATGTTGTTTACGGAATCTGGTTCTTTTGGGGTTATAGTTGATGGTTTTTTCGCCATGTCATCTCTACTACAGAACCGGACATGAGAGTTTCTTCTCATCCGGCTCCTCGCGAATGATTCAATTTAAAG